GCCCCTGGCCTATTGGCCTTTAAGGCAGAAGGTGCTGGGAAAACGAGGATTTTCGCAATCCCAAATACAGTTAAGCAAGCTATCTTACGTCCTGCGCATGATTGGTGTATGTCTGTCTTGAGGTTAATACCGATGGACGGTACATTTGATCAGATCAGGTGCGTCCCTTGGATAGGTGAAGAAAAGAGCGAAAGTTGCGCTCCTTCGATCTATCCTCGGCTACGGATCGCTTTCCATTAGCGATTCAGGGTGTAATGATTGAAAGCTGCTTATTTAACAAACTAACTTCGTTTGCGTGGGTGGCGTGTGGGCTGGGGACAAACTGCTTTAGTTGCCCTGGTTCTGCTCGTTCATCCCCTTCGTTTTCTCGGCTTGTACGTTTTGCAACTGGACAATCCTTGGGTTTTCTGTCTTCTTGGCCTCTCTTCGCACTATGCCATCATTTTGTTGTATGGTATTGTGTGGATAAAGTATACCCTTATAGGGTATTCCGTAAGTATGCTCTCCTCGGTGACGATATCGTCATTGCGGATCCACGTGTGGCTGATGTCTATCAAAGTGTGATTAACGCACTTGGTGTCAAGATTTCTTTACCGAAGTCTTTGATATCGGACATTGGTGGCTGCGAATTCGCTAAGCGAATTCGTATATGCGACCGTGATTTGATTTGTCGCCCGTTAGTGTGAAAATGCTTCGTGCGGCACGTCATGCTGTTGCATGGATGTCAGTGTGTAAGTCAGTAGGAGTCAGCTCTCTGTAAGTCTCTCTTAGACTTCGGGGGGCGGGCTATAGAAGGTATTCTTCTTGCCCGGAGAACTTTTCTCCTTACTACTCAAGACATTGGTTTCGCCATGTCCTGGTAGCCTTCTCTCCTAGTGGTATAAGACCCATACTGTTTGAATTTTAGCTAGGATATCCGTAAGGTTTCTTAGCCTCCCCTTATCAAATGGGTATGATTCGCGGTATGTTATTGGAATCGTGTCGTCCGATTGGGATTTTGCTACCCGTCTGTGTAGCGATCTTCAGTCTAAGTTAGATGAAGACACGCTTCTCTTACTTGAGCAGTCTATGGTTCGCCATTGGCTTGAAGCCATGCTTGAGTATGAAATGTGGTTCGTAAGAGCTTGTACGGATTACTCGATTACTGCGTCTGACTTGCTAGACCCTCCGTCCTGATCGGAAAGACCCACTGCATAAGTTCTTCAAGTACGGTTGGATGTTTAGGTCTTATGACCTTATAAGACAACGTGAGGCTCCACTACCCCTTCTGGAGTTTGTAGTACGTTCTAGTGTAGACGTGGTTCAGTGTACTCTTGGATGAGACCGTGTGAGTGGTTTCATACGGTAAGTTCAAAGGTGGCCACAAGTGAGAGATCACTTGGGTCAGTCATATAAGACTCTTTGTTCAGCACGTGGTGAAATATTGGGGGATTCCAGAAACTATCGTGAGCGATAGGGATCCTCGCTTCATGGGGCGGTTTTGGACGGAAGTCTTCAAGCTCTTGGGGTCAGAGTTGCACTTCTCTACGAGCTTCCATCCACAGACAGACGGCCAGACCGAGCGCGTCAATGCCTTGCTGGAGGAGTACTTGAGGCACTTCGTCAGTGCCAACCAGAAGGATTGGGTCCGACTTCTGGATGTGGCACAGTTTTGCTATAACTTGCAAAGAAGTGAGGCGTCGGGGCATAGTCCGTTCGAGCTAGCAACGGGGCAACACCCTTTGTCACCTCACACCATAGCAAGGGGCTACACGGGGAGCAGTCCGACGGCGTATCGGTTTGCTAGAGATTGGCAGGAGCGAACCGACATCGCAGGGGCATTCTTGGTCCCTAGCCCACCCACCGCCAAAAGAATGAAGAAATGGGCCGATGAGAAGAGGCGACCTTTGAAGTTCAAGGAAGGGGACAAAGTCATGGTGAAGGTACTACCACATCAGTTCCAAATGTTTCGCAAAGTGCACAAGGGGCTAGTACGACGATATGAGAGTCCTTTTCCGGTAGTAAAGAAGGAAAGCTACACTGGGATTTGATTAAATGTCGAGGAATGTAGTTGCTCGAGTTTTCGAACTCCTAAAAAGGTATTTGGATCTGGAAAGGTATGAAGCAGCCTCTGAAAGCGAATCAGTACCCGCTGTCTTAGCAACCCCAACAAGGAACTCAGTAGGAAACTCCTTAGTTACCCCTGGTAGAGGAATAAAGGTCTTTCCGTGATAAAAGGACACGGGAATTAAGTAGCTTGAGTTTGGGAAAGGAACGAAGAAGTAGCTCTTAGCTGTCCCCAGACGTAAAACTCTTTTCCAACCCTTTCTCTTGCCAAAACATCCCTTATCTTTTCGGCTAGAGCACCTGATCGCAAATCACTAGCCGGGGAACTAAGTAGCTCTACAATCTGTCAAGTCAAGGAAGGTAGTAGATCACAAGTTTGGAGCTGAAATTCGATGTCTTGAACTGCTTTTGGATCTGAGAAAGGAGCGAAGTAGTTCGACCAAACTAAAAGGAAAAGAACGATGTTGCTCGGGTGAGGAAGTCTATGGTCTCGGTTGCTGCTTTTCCCATAGAGTACAAAACTTATCTTCAAGCTTTACCTTATTCTGATCATCGTTCAGAGGGTCCTAAAAGACTAGATCACTAAGGGAATAGGCTTCGCTCCTCTCACTATACTCAGCTCGTAAAACTCGCTCCTTTCCTTTTTCAGTCCCGTAAGGATATCTTTTTATTCTATTTTGCGGAAACGACAGAAAGTCTCTGTTTATTTCGACAGCAGCTCCAAGGTCTCGCTAATTGCCGCGGGAAAGTCCTTAACTACACCCAGGCTCTCTTGGAACGAAGCAGCGAGTAACTCTTCTCCTAGATTAGATACCCCTTGATCTCTAAGAACTCGTCAAGTCCGAGAAGATCTATTATTAGTAGGTTCGCAGCAGCAACCCAGGTTTGCGAATCAGTAGCAGGCCGGTTGATCGGCATCTCTTTGTTGCAGGTATTTCTCGGCGAAGCGCTCCAATATTCGCAATTAGCGAAGGAAGCAATTGATCTTTTAACTTGTGAGAGAAATATCGTATCTAAAGATGTTCCCGGTCCCGAATCAATAGCAGTAGGAAAGTCTTAGCTACGGGTTCGTAGTTGGCCGGTTGATCTCTTTGCAGCTGGAACGAAGCAGGACTAGAAAAAGTGTCATTGTTGTGGTAGCGGAATGCGATGCGTCAAGTCAAGGTAAAGTCCGAGGCTTCGCCGATTGAGAAGGACGTTCATTCACGAAGACACTTTTTTCTGCGGATAGCTCCATTTCTGCTTTCAAACAGCTTTTTCTTCTTTTAGCTTGAGAATCCGTAACTATGCCCCCCATCTCTTGCAAGAGGAGACTTTCCCTACCCACGAGACTACCTACCCGATAGATACCTCCTATCTACGCTCCACAAAAAGTATGAAACGGAAGCGACGTCTTGAGCTGAAACGATAGGGGTAGGAAGCCCGGAAAGGGCGGTAGTCATTACAAGCAGCTACGCGAGTACGGCCGCTGACCGAGGATGATCCGGTTTCCTTCAGTTCTCGTCGTTCTTCCTCAATCGCGTGCTTAGGTAGATTTTTTCTGTCTGCTTGCAAGGCTTTGCCCAATCTCTTAAGAAGAAAGCAGGAGAACCGCCGAGAGAACTTTACCAATTCAATTCATTACTCCTACTACTAATATAGAAGAAGATCTATTAACGCGCATGGCTACCTATATAACAGGGGGCCTCTGACCTCTGTCTCACAACCGAAAATAGAACCTGTAGCTTCATGCCCAGACCTGAACTGAACTACTACTGGCTTAGCTGCCTAGCTACTAATAACTTGGAACCCGACAAGAACTGATTGGACCACTGGCCAGACAGAACGAGGAGATAAGGAATACAATACATCAAGACCGAAAACAAGATTACCGGGATAGGGTGATAGATATAAGGTAACAGCCTACTTTCTTGGAATGCTTGCTGCTATGTGGCTTTAGGCAAGCCCATCAAAAGAAGCCTGTTTAAAGTAAAGTCCTTAGATACGTAATGGGGTGTCATAATAAGGAGGAACTAGGTATGGGGTCTACTAGTCATAGGTTGATATGCTGTTAGTATGGAAGCCACTATGAGTATATATCCAGGTATGCTTCTAGATAAGGAACTGAACCTCACGCCATAAACGGAATCCCTATCAGGCATAATCTACTGGGTCGGAAAGCCATCACTTGTCTCTGAAGGTATGCTACTACCACTTCTACCGCTTCTGGATCAACAACTGACTCAACCGTATCTACGTACCAGTCCTTTCTTTATTTAAAAAAGGTTATGCCGGTACTGATGCTACCACTGGTGCTTTGCCTCCCCTACTGAAGCCACTACTCGTGCGAGTTAATCCATAATGAAAGCACGAGTGCTAAAGAATTTGCCGCTAGCTCTATAAATGATGCTATAGGTTACAGATCTAGTACGATATGCCGCTACCCCTATAACGTAAGGGCTTTGAAGCCCCTTTTCTCCTGTCTAAGCTCAGGTGCACTTAAAGGACTGTTGCTTCCTCTTATGCTTCCGCTGACGACGGCGGATCTTGACTCAACTACACGGGGGCCTTGGCTTTCTCTTTCACAGGTCCGGTCAAGGAACCTCCTTCCGTTAGTTAAGGAGTGCTCCTTTATTCGTTATCTTTGATTCCGAGTGTGTAAGAAGCTCTTTCCTAGGACATCGCTGCAATCATTTCATAGATGTATCTATTTCTTTGAGTGTAGTATGTCTGGCAGGAGCCCTGAATGTCTCTCTTGTAGCTGGTGTATTCCGTTGTACTGGTAGTCTTTCTTTCTGCTCTATGACCTATTAGGAGGATGCTTTAAGCAATCTCTTCTCAAAGGGATTAGGTAAAATAGGCGGAGACATTCGGTCAGTACTTAGCTCTTTCATCTTTCCTTTTATAGTCGAGCTTCGAAAGCTGTCATGTAAGAAACCAAAGAGGATTGCTATCGAGAAAGCTCCTAGCTAGAGAGCTCCTAGCGGTCAGAATTCAATCTTTGGAAAGTCGTTGCCTCTTAGTAGCTAAGGTGAAGCCTGGGACTTTGAAAGCACTTTCTTCATCTGCTCCATCTATTTACTTAGCTGACAATCGTATAGTATAGAGTGTGATACCGGAAGCAGACTCCCATCTATAGTAAAAGAGAAGAAAGTCAGGCGGACACTGGCAGCTGCAAGTCAGTCGGTTGGCTTCCGGTACTAGAGCAGTCGCTCTTTCTTTCGCCAGCGAGCGGAGAAGACCATAGGCCATAAACGAACTGGAGAGGCTGAAAGATGGCGGGGGGATTGGTGGTTGGTCGAGGCGCCTGGGTAAGCGACACAATCTTACCTAGTGAAGGGGAAGTACGGAGGGACAGGGGCTATGAAAGCATTCTTGGGGAACTAAGTGACTCTTTGCCCTATGGTAGTAGGTACTCTTCACGGGGTGTAGTCTGCGGGCGTAAGCGGTAACTAGACCTCACAGGAACGAGTGGAATACTTGGTTAGAGAGGTTGAGCGGAGCTGAAGACGCTAACAGGGCATAAGACTTTCTGCAATAGGCTTAGAGGGTGGACGGAGTGAGGGCAAGGTAGGACTGCCCTTTTTCGGTGGGAAAAAAGACAAGATAGGATCTTGAAATTGAAATGAAACTCTTTTCCTTATATAAGTCAATGCTAAATCTATCTTACCTACGCTACGTCAGAAAGAGACCTTTGGAACTACGCTCAATCACTCAGTCGAAGCAGTAGCTAGTAGGGAGGGTGCCTTTGGAACGTAGCAGAGAAAGGGCTTGGATAACTCTTTAGATAGTCCGAGAGGCGGGGTTGGAGATAGGGTTTCTCACTTTGATTACTTACTGGGCAAACTGACTTCTGGGGCTAGGCAGAGATAGGATCGATCAGTACACTAAGAGCTCGTGTCGAAATCGTCCGAGGATGGACGTAGTTAGTGAGGGCTTGGAACTAGCTCCATTTGACAGCAGGAGAGATGCCACAAGACAAGCTTCTGTACCAATGGTCTTCTCTGCTCTCCGAGGCATTTCCTTAGTGCTTCAGTTGGTCTTTCTGTCTTTTTGCTCTTCGTATGGTGTGTGATCCAAAAGTTCCCGAGTAAGTTTTTCTCTGTCTCCTTCGTACCGTCCCTTTTACTTTTCAGTTGAAAATCCTTCGGACCCATCTCCTTATTAGTTCTTTTTCGAGCTTCTTAGTTCCGCTCGTTCCTGTTCTGTTAAGGAAAGCATCGCGTAGTCCCAAAACTCTTCGAGTAAGCAAAGCTCCTCTTTAGTTGGTCGAGTCGAGTGGCTTAAGGTCTCTGAACTCCGTCCACCCTCTACCTTATTTTCTGTCGGAAATCCTTTCTAATAAGAGAGGGAACGGGGGCGCCTAGTTTTGAATGCTACTGGGGCTGGGGATGTAGGACCCCAATTGGAGAGGAAAGTAAGGATGCGAACAAAGACAAATTCTTTTCTTCACTTTTTGTCGTGACCAAAGCATTTCGTTTTCTCTGCGAAGAATAGAAAAGCCTAATCAAGGTGTCAAGTAGCCAAGCAGGGGATGAGTGCCGGTTAACTGATTTAGGAGCCAAAGTCAGCAGCCTGTTCTTCTTCTCCTCGTTTTCATTGGGTCACAAAGGTAAGCCATAAAAAAAGGGGCTAAGCGGGTATTCACTCCTCCCTTGCCGCTACTACCAGCTCGAGGCCTATTGTCCACGAAGGCTGATCTCTTAACTGGCTTTGGAAAGGCATACAAAGACGTGAAAGACAAAAGCGATAGAAATTGCATAGGAGATGAAAAGCTAAAAACTCCACTAAAGACTATCTTGGTCCCTTTCGTCCAGCGGTAAGGACACCGGCTTTTCATGTCGAAGACACGGGTTCGATTCCCGTAAGGGATAGGTCACTATGGACGAGTTCGGATTTGCTAAGAGAATCCCCTGTACTAGTCCCCCAATATTCATATTGCTGCTTTTTACGTTTACAAAGACGAGGCAAGAGATGAGAGGATGAAGATAGCTGCTTTCATAGACGCAGGGGAAAAGGTGCTTCCTCCATATAGGACCGGGAATTCCGAAACGAAAGAGAAAGTGGCACATCTATCTTAGCCAACCAAGGAAGACATCTCGCATATCGCACATGAAAGGGAAGCGCATCTCGTCGGCAACTCTCAAAGGTAACTCTGGCTCTAGAAGCCAACCCATTTGAATGCTTTACTTTGACTCTGTTACTCTTTGACTTGGGGCAACCACTGTTTAGCTTAGTTTGCTTTGATCCTCTACCTACTCTAACAGGGCATTTCGTTAGGTTGGTATGTTATTTAAGTAAGAACTGGGTATTTCGGTTATTTCTTTATAGAGAAAGGACAAAGACCGTTGATCTCATTAAACTTTCCCTTCTGTCTGTGGTGAGGGTGACCTTGTTCCAAAATGGTTTGGTGTGCCCTTTCCTATGGTGTCTCTTCTGTGCTAGCTAGTATAAGTCTTGGTGCTTTTGTTTTAGTAAGGCCAGTAGGAGAGAATTCAATGGATTTAGGAGTTTACCCCCGAAACTAGCTGCCAGAAAAGTGAAGCTGGGAACAAGAATTCCTCAAGTTGAATGTGAATAGGAATCGTCTCGAAAAAGAGTAAGCTGTGACGGGGGAATCCCATGTTGAGGAATAAGATAAGATAATAGGGTATAGGTTAATGGAGAGGAATAAGCGATGCTAGTCTTGTCGGCCTATCCCCTGCTATAGAAGACGGTGGTATAGAAATCTCATAAGAAGGGATGGGCGGAATCGAAAACTTCCTACGGTAATAAAATAAAAGAGAGAGGCTTTCGAAGAGTAGCCTTTTTTTTTGCTTGACTTTGACTCTATCTCGCTATTCAATACAATAGGAAGGTGACAGTTCTAGATCCGCCTTTGTTGAAGAAGGGCGAAACAACAGAGTAGCGGTCGGTGTGAACTCGTCTCTCTGGGGGTTTCCCTTGGTTTCGGTGAAAGTTCAATACCATCTCCTCATGTTCACAAAGACAGTTGCAAGAATCGGAGGATGCGCAAGAATGAATATATGCGGCCAATCCCTTCTTACTGCTACTAGCACTAAGATAAGACGAATTCCGTCTAGTAAGCCTAGAGGTCTTACAGATGCTGTTGAGAATCGTCATTAGGAAAGAAAGGCTGCCCTTCGTGCTCCACAGTCGCGTCGCATATAACATAGGTGAATGGTATCTTTATTCTGCTTAATCAGTGCAATCCGGTTCAGTTCAGGAAAGCACTTTCTTTTCACGGAAGTCGTACAACCGAATCGGTGGTACGGAGTCGTACGTTTCGAATGATCTGTGAAAGTGAGTGGGCACATGAACGTCATTTAACGCTACAACCAAGAGAGTTTAATTCTTTCTATCATACTACTTACTACGTGCTTTGAATCATCTGAAAGAAAGTGAGTGGACCACTGGTGTGGGGCATGAACGGTATTTCAACAAAAAGACGGTACAACCAAGAGAGTGGAATGGGTCATAGTACTTGCCGAGCAGATGAAAAATCCTATCTATTGATTAAGGAAGGCAGGTTCACATCGCGCGCAGACGTGACTAAGCGGCAGCTGGTCTAGGTGTTCGAAGCATGATTCATCAACAGGTAAAGGGAGTAGTTCATCGGAAACCATTCCCCTCTAAAGTCAAGGAAAGCGAAGCCCAAGGCTTTTAGGCTGCTTTCGAAACATTCTTCATCGACAGGGAGCAAGCTCAGTCATTACAACTTGGGCAAAGCCGATTGCTTTCTTCCGAGAATCTATGGCAACGTGAGAAGCTAAGTTTATAATTTGATCACAAAAAATAGGTAGCTCAAAGCGCCAACCCTTCCTCTTAGACACTACTACTGATCAGCATGACTTTCTTTCTTGAGTAAGGTAAGGGGTACGGAAACGTCCTCTTATCACAGCTTGAACGGGATTCATTTAAGGGAAGAAGACGAAGTCGATTCAATTCAACTCCAACCGACCGACTGGAGAGATATTTAGTCATGAAAGGCAGAAATAAGAAAGAGATTCTTCGAGCAGTACCTTTATACCTTTAATGCATAAAAAGTGATTAGGCGGGGTGGAATTATAAACGAGAGGCTACTCACAAGATCTTGAAGCTGATTGAATAATTTACAGGGGGGCTCTCGGAGGCCCGAACCGACTTCAAATCAATTTGCTAGCTTTCTTTAGCGGTTGAATCTCTCTCCCGGTTAGTCCGCTCACTACCTAGGTCGAAAGAAAAGCATATCCCTTTTGAAAGCGCCCAAATAGGGATTTTTTAGACCGGGAGGAAAAAAGCGGGGTCGTTACCCACTTAGTGATAGGTAGAGACAGGCTAATTCGCAAGAGAGCTTGAAGCTAATAAACTTCTTTGCGGGATTCCGTTGTGCTAGGTCTGGTTAAACCCATCCGTTGAGGTCTGTTATGGTAAAGATTGAAATATAGGGGCCTGCCTTGCTCTGGTATACTGCCAGGTTGAATGATGATGCTACGTCGTGTGCCTTCGGCGACCCTATGGAAGACAACTCATAAAGTCATAAATCAAGATCAGGTGTAACTAATCAAGATTCAATCCAGCCGCAGGTGACCCTACGGCTCCCACCACAGACACTTGTTTGTTCGGTCTCGCTTTTTTTTGGTGCTAGGTAGATTGCTTGTTCTCGCCCCTTTTAACAACTAAGGCGCCTGACTACACTACAAAAAAAGGCGTAGTCGCGCTACTCTTCCGTAGGATTCCAATCGCTCTCATACTTTACTGGGGCGCTTCGCCCACAATTCCTTCTGGCGGGGTAGAGCTTCGCGCCTCCGTTTGCTTCTTTGATTGAGGCAAGCTTCCTGGAACAACTAGCCAGTCAAAAACTGGCATTACTTAGCCTGACATTACCTGGTATGGATGGGGTGGATCTTTAACTTGTGAAGAAGCCTGACTTTTGGCCTCTTCCTTAAGCAGCCCTTTTTTTCGGAGAAGTCCTCGAGATCCAATCAACTCAAACCCCCCTTCTCCTGTTGATCTTGCTAAAACTAGTAGGCTGACCAAAGAGAGACAGGAATGTTGTGGAACTTCACCCGGAGTGGTCTCTTATGGTTCGAGCCCTTAGTGAGAAGAAGATGGTTATAGGCTAATTGAACGAGAGTGGTCGTTTTATCCATGATGACCGGGTGGCTCTCTTTGCCCTTTCGATCTCCTAAACTAAAGGAGGATCCAGCTGTGGATGATGTCCCAGCTGGAGAGTTTTTCATATTAATGCCTGGAGATTCCAACTTTAAAAATTATACATTTATGCATTTTTTTTTAATTCGACAGGTACGTGACCTTAGGAATTAGATTCGGGAGTTGCTTTAGCAATTTAAGCTGGCTCCAGGTGTCAGTAATAGAAAAAGATTGGGAAAGACCATGGAGGTTGAAAAACCAGTGCTTTTGGGGAAGCCTCTCATCGAGAAGAAAAAAGAAAAGAGGACAATAGCTGACTAAACCTCTGGGCTCTTTTTCTGTAAAGATCATTCTCTTAAAGGGAAATTTCTGCACTCATTTCAAATCATAGAGGTCGGGCTTCAGTCGAACAACCTTCTCCCTCCCTTCCACCGATGAAACGACTCTTGCAAATTAAAGGTTCACGTCTTCGTAATTAAGACAAGCATTAGAATGAAAAGGTGGGCTTACAGGTGGATATAACTTGTTTGTTAATAGAGAAGACCTGAATGAGATTCGGTCGTGGTGGGCTAAGCTAATCAGCAGTCAGAATGCTTATGGGTAGGGGCAATGGGCAGATAGCAGATCTTGATTAAAAAAAAAATCTTCCTTAGTGGCTTAGGCTTAGTAGACCTACCGTTGTTGAGGAGCTAAAGACCTTTAATGCCATTGCCATATATTGGAGTTTCCCTGATGTTCTACCAGCTATAAGCCGAAGAGGGTCTCAGTCAGCTAATCGGAAGGCTTATCCGCACATGATAGCGGCATTCTTACCTAACAGGGCGTTCCCTGCGGGGCCTTACACACTTGCAGTCAAACCGTGTCCTAGGAATGGTAAATATATTCGCATAAAGGCAGAAAGAATAGAATGCCATGTTTAGATAGATAGTTAAGCGTTTAGGGGAGTCTTGCCCAGTTGAAACTTCAATGCCTGCAGTCAGGCAGCCTGGATGAACCGCCGTTGATGTAAGTAGCCCTTAAAGGAATAAAGAAGAAAGAGCTGCTAAGCGCGCTATAAGAGGGAGACGGTTGACGATCTTTCCTATACCTCTTGGCCTTTTTCGAGTTCTCTTTCGCTCCTTCACCAATAATTCTATTATATGAGAAAGTTGACCGTTAAAGAGCTTCTTTCGCTTTTCCTGTAACTTAATCTGGTTTATAAAAGTTCTTTGGCGTAGTCTTTTCTTTTTCCTCAACCAGGACTGGCAGCTTACACAACTCTTTCAAAGCTAGGTGTAGGTAGCAAAGCTTGGAGTGGACTGAACCTTTGTTCGTTCGAGTTGCTTCACTCCTTTCTTTCATTCCTCTCCCTTAGGTCGAGCTTCCTAACCCTCTCGTTAACACTCGAGCGCTTTCACCCTGTAAGCATGTGAATCAATTGATATAGTAGCAAGTAATAAGAGAAAGGTTCTATCTCTTTCAGCATCTTCTTCAACTACGTGCAATAGGGATTGATAGACACTAACAAGATGATAAACAGACTTGCGCACTTGAAAGCCCGTTCACCCTGTAAGCTATTCACTATCTTATAGCATGTTCTTCAATAATCTATGCCATTACTGATAGAAAGAGGCGTTAACTAACCAACTATCTATGAGCGTCACTGAACAGCCGGGGTAACCAACTATGATTGATAGACGCTTCTAAAAGAAATAACAAGATTGACCAAGGACGTAGTACCCCTAATCAATTAGTTACTAGTAGCCCCCCTATAGCCTAATGTAAAATATAGCATTTAACCCACTTGTTGTACTCCAGAGGTACAGGATAACTCGACTGAAAGGAGAGGCATTAAAGTGGCTTTATTTGCCGCGTAAGTCGACTATCCAATCGACTGCATCTCCTTCGTCCTTTGATTGAGCCCTTTCTTCCCCCTCCTTCGGACCTTCTCAAGGCAATCCTAGGCAGTTCTTTGGCATTCCTATTAGGAAGATATGCAAACGGCTAGGCTGGCAACCGCTACTGGACTGGACTCAGAACCTTCCCTTACAGCGAAAAGACCTAAAACAGAACCTTCCTGCGTTTTAACCTCTGACCCTCGTAGTATAGTCGAAAACCTTGCCACTACGTCTGGAGAAGCGGCGGACCGGGAACCAAGGGCAATCGAAGATGGGCTTATAAGGGCCGGCCTTCTTTTTCATTCTGTGACTAGGCAGCTATAACTCCTTCCAGGGATGCGGGGCTACCAGCTGTTTCGCTTTCAAAGCTTCTTCCTTTACGCTCAATGGCTTAATAAAGAGATGAAATAGCGGGATATGACTATAGGGTCAATTTACCTTATGGATTTCATTCGGGGTGACCCACCGCTACTGCTGTCGGGGATGTGGCCTCATACTCCTCTGCGCTATGCTCCTATCCTTTTAGGCAAGCTACTTCGTTCCTCCTGGCACTACTATAGTATGAAGCTTAAGCAGCCATTCTCTTCGAAAGAAAAGCAACAACTGGAGTGGGCAATGCAGGAATCGGTGAAATCGATTGAGAAAGGGAGGGCTCGGGAGCGGGGCACCCTGTTCTTGAAGCGGAAGCGGCGGTTTCAAATGAAGCAGATGACGCTGAAAGAGAGGGAATGGTCGAGAGGATGGAAGAGCTCGACTATGGGGAGAGGATGTCATTGGTTGTAGTTCGTTGTTCATAGAACAGGATGCAGAAATAATGCCTTTTAAGGCTCCTTAAATCCGATCAATAGGGAAGGACTTACGAGGCAATCGAAACTACGGTTACAAAGAATCGGAAACTCCTTACTAAGTTTTATTACGATTATTCATTAAATGGTAAGGTGCCCCTCAATAACTGCGGAACGGAGGAGGTCGTGCTTCTATCTTCCACGCAGGGGATGGCCATGTTCAAGGGGTGCCGCTTCCCCGTAATACAATTCAACTCAAAGAAGTGAGTTAATACCTATAGCCTTTGAAGGTGCCAAGGAAATCCCATACAAAGTCTTAAACGCCAGGTGACCGGGGAATTTCGGTTGACTCAACAAATGATCGAAGCGGTCAACTTCGCTAGGCTAGTCGTTTTCCAGCTGGGTGACCTACAGAAAGGAAAGGTCTTTAGGAAGAGCGGAAATCCTAGGATGAAGGCGAGTCCGCATCTGAGGGCGAGCAGTAGCTGATTAGAATGGCTTGGTTGTAGCGTTCAATCGGAGAACTTTCCTAAGCCACTGCCCGGTGAAAAGCAGCTGAATTGCACTTGAAATCGAGTCAGAAGCTGTTGCACACTCGCCTAGTCCCTCTGTTTCGTTTTCTAATCTTCTAACCCTGGGCACTACGTTTCAAAAGTGTACTTTACCGTAAGGAGAGTAAGAAAAAGCTTACTTTCTGGGTGTTCTCCGGGGTGTTTTATTGAAATAAACGAAATAAACAAGGGCCAATAGGGGATCCTATGGCCTAAACATCTTCTTCTCGTATCGCAGGGTGTTCTCAAACGGCGAAGCCTTAACTTAACTCCCTCCCGCATAGCAATTCAATGGTGAGCGAGCCTAGTGGTTCACTTAACAGAAGCACTAGGTGAGCGGGTGCGGGACGAAAGAGATAAATTTTTTTTATTCATTCCCCCGCTGGATGGATTTAATATTTAATGTAGTACCTTATTACCTTACTGGGAGAGAAGGAAGGGAAGACACAGACTCACAATAAGAGGGACTTTATAGCTATCCTGCCTACGCTATTCCATAGCAGACAGACTTTATTTGGTAGCTACATGCCATGCCCAAGGTAAACCATTACCAAAAATAACCGTGTCCCATACCAACTACCAAAGGAAAGAAGAAGACACCCATTTAATAACATTCTTATCTGTCCTATCTTGATCTAACCGCCTGGAAAGACCCATAAAGAAAGAGGGAACTCAAAGATAAACTGCAAACTAAGAGCGGATAACAGCAGCGGACATATCGGTTGAGGTTGCCGCTCTATCTATTCTGTTAGTTCCAAAGCTGTCCTTCCTACTAGTCGGATAGGAACAACTAACTATCTAGCTACTAGAAGAGGAATAATAGCATATAGCTAAAATGCCTAAGAGAGCCCGGGGCCGGGAAAGCTTCTATCCTTATGAAACTAAGAGGCAACAGAGAAAGAGGCCTAACCACAGAAGGAAAGACTTTCGATTCGCTAGCTCGGTAAGAACAATTAGAATACAAGGACGCAAGGACGGGCTAGAGGACTCTCTATCGTCCCCATCGCCCTAACAGCCGATCACGCAATTAGAGCTACGAACAGTTTGATTGTTCTTGGGCAACAGAATCCGTAACACAATCAGGGGTGCCGGGCTTGGCTCAATATCGGGATAGAAGGAGGCCTAGGAAAGACCAGGCTAAGGTAAGAAAGTTAGACCGAGATTCACGACTGACTTCCTCTACAAAAGAAGTAGTAGAATAAGATGCGAGAGAGCCATGCCTTTAGAACAAGAAGGTTTTGATTCTGGGGTCAGCTGGGATCAGGATTTTACACTAAACAAAAGAGAGTGCGAACATTATTAAAGTACCAGACAAGCAAGTACGGAACCCCGGGGAAAAGGACACCCATTAATGGAGGAAATCGCCCTATATTCTATTCTGTTACACAATCAGCTGTGCACAAAGATGTTCCCCTTATTTTTTCTGGACCCACGACTTAAAAGTGTTGCAGATCTCGCCGTGGTAAGGGCAGTCATTTAGATTGTCCGTCATGTCTGCCTGTTCAGGGACGGTGATTGGGGGAAGTTCTAGTCCAGCCCTTACCTTAAGGCATGGGCATCTAATTATTCCAGAAAAGACTAAATCAATTCATTTTGGGGTTCTGGACCCCTGGCCGGAGGAGAGTTCGTATATCTGGAAGCTTTCTTTTGCTGACTGGGACAAGGTGGGCCGAAAGCTCATGGGGAACCAGGATTCTGATAGTTTAGACCAAAGGTATCGTCTGAAATCGGTAATCTGCTTGGAAAATGCAGGAGGAGGTGGAGGCCCTTTATTGGAGCCTGGCCCTGCAGCTCAACCTGGGAAGTGCTATAATCAAGGTAGAAACCTCGCTGTCAACTGGATGCCCTAGCCCAGCGACAAAAGACTTGCATGCGGAGCTCAAGAAAACAAGAAAAAAAGTGAATTGAAAAGAGACAGGCGCAAAATACGCATCAGTAATGAGGGATGGGACGGCAGTTATTGAACACAGCCCCAAATCAACTTGACTGAGAGAGTCCGTTATAACTTCTCGGTGTAGGGCCATAATTCTTTGGGCTATATTTAGCCCTTTCCGTCCCCGGTCCGGGTAGGTAGTCAGTATTGAGACATCTAATTGCGTTCGTATCGGGCTACATGCTGACCAAATTTGGTGAAGATCATTTGTTAGCTACGATAAGCCACTATAGGATCGTAGAAAGTTTGTTCTCAGTAATTCAAAGAGCGAAAGGGCGCAACAACTGAACTAATTGAATAAGACTAGGAAAAGATGCGCGGAGTCGAGCAGTTAGGTCAGCTCGCAAGGCTCATAACCTGTGAGTGCTGACCCCTTGTTAAGGGAAACCGACCAGACTATCTTCCTTTCTTCATGCGAACGAAGCGTAGCACTATGAAATGAAATAGATCCGTTAACGCTATCTCTGAGAAGTCGTGCTATGAGGAGACTCTTTGCTTCTTTCCAGCCCTTGTCTCTTCTTTCGAGACGTTGAGGGGTGAGAATGCCTTGTCTCAAACAGTAGTTCTGATTGATGTGACATCTCTAAATGAAAGAATGCTCAACCTTTTCGATAAAGTACGCTATACGGCAAAAGATTGAGGAATGAATTTCACATCTTTCCATTTCCACATTAGCACTATCGAAAGAAAGCTCCTTGCTTTTCTGATCTCACTGTCAGTAGTGATCATCTAGACATGACATAAAAACTCTATCTATGAAATATTGGAATTGCCCGGGCATACATCCAATGCATTTCGATCACGTGAACACTACGAACCCAATGGAGAGGGTATACTCCAGTTGAGACTGACAACATGAATTCAAAACATTTCCCGAGTTGAACCAAGAAAGACAGATAGATGATAATTGATTCATTTCACCGATGGCAATGAGTCAAGTCCTTGTCTGTCCACCTCTTCTGAACGAACCCGAGCGTATCAATGGAATGCCCTGAGTGGAACCATATAGAAAGACTTGCAAAAGAATAGGAAGAAAGCATACCGAGCGAAGAACTATACTGGAAAGCTGAAGCTTGCGAGATTGCCCTTTGCACTGTTTGCAAGCCTTTTACCCTTGGCCTGGACTGACTGAGAGCAGGAAGTTGATTGACAGACCGAAGACAAGCCCTTTGGACCGATTGGCTCGCTTGATTGATTGAAAAGAACCACTGGCTTACCGCTCGCATTCGACTGGACTGAGAATTGTGTATATAAAGAAAGAAGGACTTACTTGCTACTATCATCGTATTAGAAGACAAACTGGGTTGCATTGGTAGCTATGCTTAGCGGTGACATACTTTTTAGTTTTTCAACTTAATCTCATCCCATTCAGTTGTGGCGAAACACGCCACTTAATTTCATGAGCCAAAGAAGTCTATAAAAAAGTGATAAGCAGAAAAAAAAAAAAAAAAACGGAACATGCTTGAAATTTTAAAGTCTTTATTTTCGTCTACCAAAACGAACAAACAAATTGAACCGATCGATACACCCCGTCTAAATTATTTAGACGGGTTAGAATCAGAAGGGTTCAAACCGGAGCCAGGGGATAGCCATGAGCTCTTACTTAACAAAGGTTCTCGCCTAATCGAAAATTATTACGAATTGCATAACTTAGGTCCTATTCCTCCGTCACACACCAGTTTGGACGTAGCTCGCCACCTGGCGAGCTTAAATACGGCCACTCCAGCCGGCCTGGGTGCTGACCCTGCCCTCAATCTTCTAATAGAATTACATAATCCAGCGAGATGTTCTATCCCAGGATACATTTCCAGACATTTCCTGAGGGCTTTTCTCGGATCAGTCTTGAATGCTTTCCTTTTCAACCGGAAAATAGCTGATCAATGAACATCGTCTTCGCCGGCACCTATCACGGTTTTAGAGTATGAAGGGCTTTATGCCGTGCCTTTCCTTTAACCGAAAAACCGGAAAAGAAAGAGGGTTCGCTCTTGGCCTATTAGTTGGCTTAGCCGATATGAGCTTATATAGTCTCGGTCCTATGAATCTGACCGTACTTCCCGAGCCCGAGGGTCGAGCTGCGTTAAGCTCTTCTTATCAGATTCTGTTAACGCCGTCAACGCGAACTGCTGATGCGGCTGCTGACGGTTCTCTCATTTTCCTTTCTTCTAGCGCTTGACTTGGGATGGCACTGTCTCGCGAAGCTGGAAATAGAGTGGCTAGGTCTTGTGTTCCCGGGCTAGGATTTCGATAACTATTCTGCACCTCCTCCCGTAAGTTCTACCTCCGGAAAGACTTAATCCATTCACTTTTGGCCTTAAGGGAATAGAGGAAATGAAATTACTAACGAGACCAAGTTTTTCGGGGAAGTGACTTTTCGCTTGGACCCGGCCTTTAAAGAATGTCGCCGGATTGGAATGAATTCCACTCTACGAAGCAAGTAAGTATGAAACTAATCTAATACATTCTCGGTTGGAACCAGTTGTTTTGGTTCTTGAATTGGTCTCATCGTTAGCAAGCGGGCACCTACGAAGCTGATAAGCCGTTGAAAGCTTTGGCCGACCCGAGGTCACGCATCTTTCTGCCGAAAACAATTCGTTTTAACTGGGCCAAGTTAACCAGCCCCAGAGCCTATCCATCCCTCTAGCATCAAAGGAGGACATCCTACCGGGCCCATCACCAAGGAAGCTGAAATCCAAGGCATTGGTTTGAGACTACCAATCTAGTGATCCTGATCTTGCTCTTTCTTTCCAGCTCTCAGTTTCTTTTCTTCTGCTTCCGCCTCTGGGCACCAAGCACGATCTATTTATTTATGCATTAGCTCTTTCGGAGCAAAGGAAGAATCCTATCTAACCTAAGATGGTGAGTTAGTCCACCTTCTCCTCACACCACGCTACTAGAGACTAGTCGAGGGGCATGATGAATATAGCTTCTATTACAACCTTTATTTCGCCGCTGGTCTCTTCCATATTCCGTAGTGGTAAAGAAGAGTTAAGGCCTTCCTTCCGTATTAGTGTGTTCCATTTCCAGCGGGCAGGAGAAAAAGCATCAAAGCTCGCTTCTTCAGCACAAAAGAACCCTTTTTATCACCGTATGTTATACCTACCGGGTAATACAGGATCTTATCTTCTTTGGTGCACGGCTCGTCTAGCCGGTCTATTCCAATAGCAGCTATTCAGCCCTCGTTTCATGATCTACCCGCTGTTACGGCCCTCTTTTCTCGCTGCTTCCAGAAGCTATTCTAGCCCCAAGAATTGGATTTCATTGAAGTTCTTTTAAGCACTCACTACTTCTTTCGCCATTAGGTATCGGAGAGGAAAAGGCGATTTTCCTAAACAACGACAGGCTACGGGCATTGATTCTTTCCTATTTTCTACGTTTCCCAAGTGGCACGCTGTTCATATGTTGCATATTTCTGTAGGTTTGCCCCTTTGCCTGCTTCCAAACCAAAGCGTTGGCATTCCAATTCAAGGCCTTTAGTTAGTCTGGTGAGGAGTTCCAGTCCGGATCTATTATATCTGAAGGTGACAGTTCTCGATCCGGGCGAAACGAAACAACAGAGTAGCGGTCGGCTCGTGGGCTTTCCCTTGGTTTCGGTGATAGTTCCATGTTAATCAATCAATAAAGCAGAGGAACTACACGAAGGAGGTGAGAAAGTCGTTTCTATCTCTCCGGCATCAAAGGCTATGAAGAAGGAACCGTTGTCAACTTATGGGGTCTCATAGCGCACAAGGCTTTTATGCGTCGGAATTGGGGGCGAAGAGAGGAATAATACCCAAGAAAGGCTGCCCTGTTAACGATGTAACCAAGTCTGAATGGTGAACAACGACAAGCTCGCCTTTGGCGCGGATAGGAGGACTCCTTCACTTCTTTCCAGTCTTTGAAAGAGATTAAGCGCAACGGGCGCATAGCCACAAGAATTGACGACTAAGAATACAGGAAGAGAGCTAACAACTTCGGAGCTAACTCCTTCGAATGTCAAACCAGCCTAATAGGGAAAGGTTTAGATTCCGTAAATGAATAAGATAGTTAACGACCTTTAGAATGAGGTTATACCAAGAGATGTCTTACGCGGGTGTCATTGTTAACTTCTGTTGTAAGACCAATGATGATGCATAAAACCATTGTAACAAGCCTTCGTGGATGAATATCAAGGTTATGTTTGGCGTATCGATCCGAAGGGTCAATACCCTAAAATCTCTGTGGGAACTGAACATAACAAAGCCGGTCACCTCCACGATCCATCATGAAGCACATACCCTCCCTCATTGCCTGAGAGTTGTAGATATAATGATCACAGTCAAGGTTGAGAATGAATGGTCCGTTGGACATTATAGCAGAGGCTCGAACAAGAGCATTCATGGCCCCTGCCTTCTTGTTGTGATCATAGCCTGGCCGAGACACATAAACGGAAGGCGGATATCAATATCAGTGAGGTCGATGAGTCTAGCTTCTACTATAGTTCCATCAACTCCATGCAATGGTTCGTCACTAGGGGGTTTTAACATCACCTAACAATGTTATGTAAACAAATAATCAGCCTCACCTCTTCCTGGTTTTTTCTTAATATATTAGTGAGATTGTTTCTGCCAATTGAAACAAATAATATAGTTTAATGGACTAGATGAGTACCTGTATAATACCGGCATGGTCACTCCTAGAATGCTCAGCGGAAGAGGTCAACCAAGTCCCTGGCCAGTGGCTTCCATCAGCCATCCAAGTTGCTTTAGGAATCTTCACACTCTCCACAGGTTCATCCTCTCTGTTCTGTCTCTGAAGCTTCATGGCCTTGATCTCCTCCCTGGCATGATAAGCATCTGATCGGCGACGACTCAGGCAGTCCATTAATCCGTACCTTAAACTCATCATATTCACCTTTCACCCTTCTACGATCTTTAACAAAGTCAGATTTCACTTTGTTCTTGTATGGATCCCTCTTCAAGCTGAAGTATGATTCAGGATTCCTGGGCTCAATAGCATGTTTACGGCAGAAGGGAAGCCATATATTAGCAAAACTCGCTGCTTCAGCCATGGCCTCAAAGGTAAATAGACTACTCCATCGTCAGAAACATAGCAAGCAAGCTTTTCAACAGGGTAATCAGTAGCTAGAATAGATAAGATAGTCTTGGCTGTGACAAGTGGTGGTTCTTTATCCGGATCTGCAGTGGACACAAAGATATCTATGCCTGGAAGATCCGATTTCCCAGTGGGGTTGGTAATAGTAGGTCTTTCTTCTTTCTCCTTCAAGACATTAAGATCAGTAGAACGATTGATTGGGCACAACTTGGGCAGTTGATCGAGCAGCCATGAAAAAGCTCAATTTGTAAGGTGTTTAATTGACAACTTCGAGGTCACGGGTTCAAACCTCACGACATATGTAGGGTGTGAGTTACAAACCAGATCTCACAAACAATTGACATTCCCCAAAGCCACATTGCATCAGTATTTGGGTGGCTGATCCTCCATGCGCCCAAGGACATACGGACAAATATGAGAAGCCTGTGAACGCAAACAGAGTGCAAAGTTTATTATGAGAATGAAAAAGAATAAAGTCAATCAATGCCACCAGGCAGATGAAGTAAAACAGAATGTGAAAGAATACATGAGGAAGTCTATGTAAACTTAGCAAAACTACCTGAAAGAGTTTGAAAGGTTTATTCAAAATGACACTATGGCTGGCAAATCGTTCAAGGGCACCCGATCAAATCTATCATCCAGCTCTGACATTCCCGATGCACTCGGCAAGCCTCCAATTCCCACAGTCACATTCGGCCGCCTCCTCCGGTCGCTACATGAGCTACTCCAGAGATGATCTCGATAGCGAAATTGGGAGTGGTGACTTTATGAACTACACGGCCTCCGACACCAGCCAATGGATCCATCCATTTCGCAGAAGGTTGAAGAACAGTATGTGTCCAATTCGCTCTTCACTGGGGGATTCAACAGTCTTACCCGAGCTCATCTTATGGACAAGGTGATTGAATCCGAAGCCAACCATCCTCAGATGGCGTCAAAGGGTCATCATGTGCCATTCCTGGGTGTGATGCAAAGGTGATGAGCGATCAACGCGGGGAGGACATTCTACCTTGTGGGTGTGATAAGGAGTAGGTGAGGACTCACTGACCTGAGCGATTTCGATTCAATCTTTGTCGAGATTGTTATACTGATGCTGTCAAAACAGGGGGTGGTAGCATGTCCTTTAGCAACGCTAGCCACCTTCCTTATCCAACAAGCAGGAACCATACAAGTCCAACAAGCAGGAACCATACAAGAAGACTGATTTGGATGAAATGGCTATGGAGAGTGCATTGCCTCCGCTTCCCCTGCCTCTGCCTAATGGGATGTCTAAAATGGAGAGGAGGTTGTCACTCATGAAGTCAACAAAGTAGGTCCTGATGAGGAGTCAAACTGGCGATTTGGATCACGGCTCTTTGAAACCAAGGGAACTTATGGCTATGGGAATGCTATATGGTCCAAGGTTTCGGTTTAGGAAATGGAAAAGACTACGATGTCGTTGAACCAACTGAGCTGATGAACAAACCATGGAGGCCTCTCACCCGGAAACTAAAGATACCTGCAGCTATTCTGAGTACCTATAGGTACATCTCTTGCAGTATTTTGTCCCCGCACCTTAACATGGATTATGGAAATCTCATAACAAGTGAGTCTCCCTATAGCTAGGTATAGCGATATGCTAGTTTCCTATATACACTTACACTTAAAATGATTGAAAGACCACCATCCATTATGTTTTTGTCATTGAGATGCATCTCACAATTAGGGGTAAGAAGATCCATTGACGCATTTGAACAGTCACAGACCATTGGAATATGATGCTAACTGAACAATTATCACCTACGTGTCATCACACTACAATTTGACACAATATGGGACATCTTGATTGTTAACATGCTAATAGATGGCTAGTTATCTATTATGGACGTTGCATCAATCTTTGTGATGCCAATAGTAGTAATCGAAAGTTTATCGAGCCGCGGCGCTCTATTATCGATATCGTCACTCGTTAATGAATAATCGCAGTGACAATTCATTCAGATGCTTACAGATAGTGAATGGCTTCCGGGTCCAGGCATGAACGTAGTCTGAAAGGGGCTAACAATCGATAGGTATTGCGAGATCTTAATAATATGTTTTCCTGCTTCTAAAAGTCGGTCAGAGGGAAGCAAGAGTGCCCATATTCAAGGGGTAAATCGTTAGTTCCAAGCAGGGAATTGGCTGTTCCACACCGCATAGCTGTCAGCTAAAGTGGGAATCAAAAGTTGACTAGTTTAGGAGCCATATTCTCGAGACTTCCCTTCCCGCTTCGCTAAGGAAGCTTTTCCTTCTTCAAGTATTCCCCGAAAGCATGGTACGGATTGTTTGGTACTCTTTCCCCGATCGAACAAGCAAGGGGTGAGCAGCGACTAGCTATGGACTTTTCTCGCTTCCTGTCTCCCCGGTTGTCATGTCACATCGCCGATGACCTATAGCCTTTTCGCGCAGCCCTTTTCTTGCTTGGAAGCAACCTTTACCCCTATATTAGTAAAGCATCAATTAAAGGCTTTCTTGAACATCAAACTAAGAGAAAGAAAAGAAGCTCTTGTCTCCTGAACTCAATCCAGGGGAAGAAAGTGAATCCATACCCGTCTCTGTCTCTAGACTGAGGCTTGAGAGCTCCTTTCATCTGGACAGACATGTGCGAGTATAGGACTTCACTAGATCCAGGGAATTCACTACGCCCAACCTGATTCTATTATTCTTAGCCTTCTCCTAGACATGCCTAGACTCTTTTCAATCCTAGGCCACGCTTTCGCAACAGAAGAAGATCTCACTAACTCTCGACTGAGGTCGGTAACTAACATCAGGAAAGATACGTGCGAGGATTAGTTTTTGTGTGACAAAAGCTAAATAAACATAGCAGTCGTCATCCTGAAATCGACTCATGCTTACTGTGCCCACTACCTTTCCAATAACCCATACGCTTCGCTTTCTCCTGCACCCACGAGGGAGGGATGGATTGATTGATCATAAAACAGATTGGTGAGCTGCTGCTTGATGAACCGCTGCTGCCGCCCTTCAATCGCCGAGAGTTTCGCTAAGAACGTTCAAAACTCACTCTAAAGGGAAGAGTTAGCCGAACTTCCAGTAAGCCATGAAGAGAATTCCTCTTGTCCGTTTTAAGTCGAACCTTACAAAAAGAATATTTGACAGACATAAATGTCATCCAAAAATGCCGGGAAAGCTTGCGCAAAGCGGATTCCAACAACTCGCCTAAATTCTGCTTACCCAAAACCTATTCGAACAGGAGACTCGCCCGGCGCATGCCCACCAGGCTGGTTTTTAAGCTCAGTCGGGGACACCTAATGAAGGTAGCTACGGGCAATAACAATGCACCAACCTTACCATATGGTAAAATCAACCACTAGGAGAATCTAGAGCTAACTGGAGTTCTGTTCCATCCTTTGATAGAGTCACGCACCTATTTGAGTGAAATCGTTTGGGTGAAGCTTGTGAACTGAACACCTATTAAAATTAAGCTTGTCGAAACAGAGAATTGAATGAAGCTTGGAATGAATTAATTAATAAATGAAATTAAGACAATACGACAGAGCAAAATCTAGCATTTAATCTTTCTTGCCAAGCGGCTTCATTCGGGTCCTCCAGTAAGGGGGGTAAAGTAGCGTCTACTAGCACAGGAAGTCGCATCCAACCGCAGGTTGCAGCGCACTTAGTCGTCCCGTAAGAAGCTGCTGCTTGGCTAACCCGCTCGCTGCTGCAGTGCTCAGTGTCGGTCATGTATCCTGCGTGGGCTCAGAGTTCCCCCTCCTTTTTTGGGGGAGGTGCCCTCTGATCCCGCTCGGGGTTTATTCCCTTCGCTCGTAGCCCACTTGAACAATCAGCAGGCAGATTTATCGTAGAATGAAGATCCAGCTTGACTCTAAGGACGAGGCAACTCAAAATGGGTGTTAGCGACTCCGATTTTGATGATCGTATACGATTGACCAGGCCTTCGCCGCAGGCGGGTGCAAACCGTCGGGTATCATGTACGGCTGCCCGCGAGAGCCTTGACAAAATCAAAGTATGTTTGATAAGGCGTTGGTTCGGTCGGTCGAGGTCGCTCTTCGCGAAAAAGAACGTACGGTACGGACATTTAGCGTAGATAAGGAGCGCGGCGATCGGCAGTGAGGTGAGGCGAACGACGAAGAGCTAGTGAGTGGGTAAGACAAGGTGTAGCGCAGTCTGGTCAGCGCATCTGTTTAGGTTCGAATCCTTTCGCCTTGGTGTAGCGAATGAATTTTAGTATTTTGAAAAGTTCCAGATGAAAAAAAACCTTTTTCTATTTTTTTTAGGTTTGATGAGTACATGCTTATCCATATTTCTACGGAGAAATTTAAAGAATCTTGTTTTCACTACCTTTGATTGGGTGCTTCTTAGCATTTTGATGTTCTCTTTGATCTTTATCTATCGATGGCTTTCTTGGAGAAAGATAAAGATGCCTTTTCCACTCATACTACTATTTAATTTTTTTTTTTACGTTTTAACTACTTTCGTGGTCAGTCTACTCTCTAATTTGCTCTGGTTTCACTTCATTTACGCTAATTTGCTCTGGTTTCACTTCATTTACGCAGAAACAATAACAACCGCTTTCATGATGAATCCTTCTGGGGCCGGGGGGGATGACCACCCTTCCTCTTCCTTTTT